AAAAATTCTTTTTGGTTTGAAAAACCTATTGTAACTTTTCTTTTCGATTATAAACGATGGAATCGACCGTATAGATATATAAAAAATGATCGATTTGAAAATGCTATACGGAATGAAATGTCACAATATTTTTTTTATATATGCCCAAGTGATGGAAAACAAATAATATCTTTTACATATCCACCAAGTTTATCGACTTTTTCAGAAATGATAGAACGCAAAATTTCTTTGTACACGACAGAAAAACTATCCCACGAAGACTTGTATAATTATTGGGTTCATACCAATGAACAAAAAAAATACAACTTGAACAATGAATTGATAAGTCGAATAAAAATTCTAGAAAAAGAGAAGGGATCTCTTGCTTTAGATATGCTAGAAAAAAGGACCAGATTATGCGATGATGAGAATGAACAAGAATACTTGCCAAAAAGGTATGATCCTTTTTTGAATGGACCTTATCGAGGAACAATAAAAAAATGGGATTCACGTGCAATCATGAACGATTTAATAACTTCCACAGCGAATTCCGTAGAAATGTTTTGGATAAATAAGATTCATGGTCTCTTTCATAATGATTCTCGAGAATTAGAACATCAAAAGAATACGTTTGGCTTTAGCGGGAAATTTTTATTGAATTCGATTGGGAATTCCTTAACCTCAATCGATGAATTATCTTTTGAACACGCACGACGAATTGATTCAGAAAGTCAAGCAAAATCTTTGAAATTTATATTCGATGTAATTTCAACTGATCCAAACGATCTAACAACAATTAGAAGGAAATCTATTGGAATGGAAGAAATCAGTAAAAGGGTTTCTCGTTGGTCATACAAATTGACAAACGATTTAGAAGAAGAGGAAGAAGAAAATGAAGAAGAATCGACGGAAGATCCCGAAATTCGTTCAAGAAAAGGCAAACGCGTGGTTATTTTTACTGATAACGGTCAGAGTACTAATTCCAGTACTAGTAATAATAATACTAGTAATAATAGCACTAATGATGAAGAAGAGGAAGTGGCTTTGATACGTTACTCACAACAATCGGATTTTCGCCGGGGTATAATTAAAGGATCCATGCGTGCTCAAAGACGTAAAACAGTTATTTGGGAAATGTTTCAAGCAAATGTGCATTCTCCACTTTTTTTTGATCGCATAGACAAAATCTTTTTTTTTTCGTTTTTTGATATCTCTAAAATGATTAATCACATTTTTAGGAATTGGGTAGGAGAAAACCCAAAATTGCAAATTTCTTATTTTGAGGAGAAAGAGACAAAAGAAAAGGAGAAAACAAACGAGGAGAAAGAAGAAGAAAATGAACGAATAGCAATATCAGAAGCTTGGGATACCTTTATATTTACTCAAGCAATAAGAGGTTTCATGTTAGTAACCCAATCTTTTCTTAGAAAATACGTTATATTACCCTTATTGATAATAGCTAAAAATATTGGTCGTATGTTATTATTGCAATTCCCCGAATGGTACGAGGATTTGAAGGAATGGAATAAAGAAATGCATGTTAAATGTACCTATAATGGCGTTCAATTATCAGAAACAGAATTTCCCCAAAATTGGTTAACAGACGGCATTCAGATAAAGATTCTATTTCCTTTCTGTCTGAAACCTTGGCGAAGATCTAAAGTACGATCTCATCATAGAGATAGAGATCAGAAAATAAGGAAAAAGGAGAAAAAAGACAATTTTTGTTTTTTAACAGTCTGGGGAAGGGAAGCGGAACTACCTTTTGGGTCTCCCCGAAAACGACCTTCTTTTTTTGAACCCGTTTTTAACGAACTCGAAAAAAAAACGAGAAAAGCGAAAAGGCAATTTTTTCAAGTTATAAGGGTTTTCAAAGAAAGAGGAAAAGGTTTTATAAAAGTTTCAAAAGAAAAAACAAGAATAGTTCTAGTTATAAATCTAATAATGAAAGAACTTGAAAAAGTAAACCCCATTTTCTTATTGAAATTGAGAAAGGTAAAAGTATATGAATCGAATGAAAACGAAAAAGATTCCAATATAAATAATAAGATTATCCGAGAATCGACCATTCGAATTCGATCCGCGAATTGTGTAAATGAAAATTATTCACTCATAGAAACAAAAATGAAAGATCTTGCTAATAAGACAATCACAATTAGGACTCAAATAGAAGGAATCACAAAAGGCAATAAAAAAATAGTTCGAGCTTGTGATGATAAAAGATCGGAATCAAAGAAGGATATTTGGCAAATATTCAAAAGAAAAAATATCCGAGTAATACGTAAATCACATTATTTTATGAAATCCTTCGTTGAAAAAGTATACATGGATATATTACTATGTATCATTAAGATTCCAAGGATCAATGCACAACTTTTCTTTGAATCAACAAAAAAAACTATCAACAAATCCATTTCCAACGCGGAAACAAATCAAGAAGGAATTGAGAAAACAAATCAAAATACAATGAACTTTATTTCGACTATAAAAAATCCGTTTTCTAATTTTTCTAATACTAATATTAGTAATCAAAATATTAGGAATAATAATTGTGACTTATCTTCTTTGTCTCAAGCCTATGTATTTTACAAATTATCACAAAATCAATTACTTAACAAGTATCATTTGAAATCTGTACTTCAATATCACCACACCTATCCTTTTCTTAGGGATATAATCAAGAATTATTGTACGACACGAGGAATATTTGATTCCAAATCAAGGCAAAAAAAAATCCATAAGTCTGGAATGAATAAATGGAAAAATTGGTTAAGGGGTCATTATCAATACAATTTATCTCATACCAAGTGGGATCACTTAGTACCGAAAAAATGGCGAAATAGAGTCAATCAATGTCGTACGATTCAAAATAAAGAATCAATGAAATTAGATTTATATAAAAAAGAAAAAGACCAATTAATTCATTACACGAAACAAAATTACTATGCAGTGGACTCATCGATAAGTCAAAAAGAAAAATGGAAAAAACATTACGGATATGATCTTTTGTCATATAAATATATAAATTATGGGAATAGTAAGGACTCGTATATTTCTGGATCAACATTACAAGTAGAGGACAAAAAAATTCCATATAATTTCAATACAAATACACTGAAATCCGAATCATTTTATAGATTGATAAGTATATCTATTAGTGATTATCTAGAAAAAAGATCTATTATTGATATGGACAAAAATATGGATAGAAAATTTTTTGATTGTAGAATTCTCCATTTTTGTCTTAGAAATAATATCGATATTGAGACCTGGGCCAATACGCATACCGGCACCAAGATTCATAAAAATGCTAAAACGGAAACTCAAAATTATCAAAAATTGGAAAAAAAGGATCCTTTTTCTTTTACGATTCATCACAAAATCAACCCATCCAATCAAAAAAATCTTTTTTTTGATTGGATAGGAATGAATCAAGAAAGGTTATATCATACCATATCAAATTTAGAACCTTGGTTTTTCCCAGAATTTATACTACTTTTTGATGTGTATAAGATTAACCCGTGGATCATACCAATAAAATTACTTATTTTTCATTTATATGAAAAAAATATTTCTATATTAGCTAATCAAAAAGAATATCTTGAATTAGAAAATTCCAACAAAAAAAAAAACAAACAACAAGGTCAAGGAGATTTTGTATCAGATCTACAAAAACAAAACAAAAAGAAAAATCTTGAAGAAGATTACACGGGAGCAGACATTAAAAAAGGTAGAAAGAAAAAACAATTCAAGAGCAAGAAAGAAGAAGAACTGGATTTCTTCCTGAAAAAATATTTTCTTTTTCAATTAAGGTGGGATGATTCCTTGAATCAAAGAATGATCAATAATATCAAGGTATATTGTCTCCTACTTAGACTGATAGATCCAAGAGAAATTGCTATATCCTCAATTCAAAGAGGAGAGATGCATCTGGATGTAATGTGGATTCAGAAAGACCTAACTCTTACAGAATTGATAAAAAGAGGAATATTTATTATCGAACCAATTCGTTTATCTATGAAAAAGGATGGAAAATCTATTATATATCAAACCATAGGTATTTCATTGGTTGATAAGAATAAGCGCCAAACTAATGGAAAATGCATAATAAAAAGCGGATATGTTGAAAAAAAGAATTTTGATGAATCCATTGCACAACACAGCAATATGCTTGTGAATAGAAACAGAAATCATTTTGATTTCCTTGTTCCCGAAAATATTCTATCTCCCAGACGTCGTAGAGAATTTCGAATTTTAATTTGTTTCAATTCCCGGAATTGGAATGTTGTGAATAGAAATCCACTATTTTGCAATCAAAACAACATAAAAAACTGGGGACAATTTTTAAACGGGGAAAAGCATCTTAATACAGATGCAAATAAATTCATTAAATTCAAATCGTTTCTTTGGCCCAATTATCGATTAGAAGATTTAGCTTGTATGAATCGTTATTGGTTTGATACCAATAACGGTAGTCATTTCAGTATGTCAAGAATACATATGTATCCACGATTCAGAATTAGTTAATAGTATATTTCCTATATATCTATCGCATGCCATATTCGATGGATAAAAACCGAAAGATATACACATACACCATGTTACATTCTAATAAATGTATCATCCCTTTCTATCCAAATCAAATTACAAATTTGATTTGGATAAATTTGGATAAAATTAATATAAATTTAAAGTAGTGTATATGAAGAAATAAAAATTTTTTTGTACTAGATTCAAATAACTGGAACTAACTGGTATAATAATAATAATTATTTTTCCTGATCGGTAAAATCCACAGAAAAGAAAAAAATAGAAAAATTGGTTTTTTATGGTCAAAAATTCATTCATCTTAGCTATTCGACAAGAAAAAGAAAAAAATTGCGGATCTGTTGAATTTCAGGTATTCAGTTTTACGGATAAGATACGGAGACTCACTTCACATTTGGAATTACATAAAAGAGATTTTTTATCACAAAGGGGCCTACGGAAAATTCTGGGAAAACGTCAACGGCTACTGGATTATTTGTCAAAGAAAAATAGAGTACGTTATAAGAAATTAATTGGTCAATTAGGTATTCGGGAGTCTCGTTAATTTTAAGGTTGGTTTGCATTTTTTTCTTTAGTTATTAGTAGTTATTAAATTTTTCATTTTGATGAACTTCGTTTGATAAATTCATGGAATAATGAATTAAGGAAGAAAAGATATGACTGTACCGGCTACAAGAAAAGATCTCATGATAGTTAATATGGGTCCTCATCATCCATCAATGCATGGTGTTCTTCGACTGATCGTTACTCTTGATGGTGAAGATGTTATTGACTGTGAACCCGTATTGGGTTATTTACACAGAGGGATGGAAAAAATAGCAGAAAATCGAACAATTATACAATATTTGCCTTATGTAACACGGTGGGATTATTTAGCCACTATGTTCACAGAAGCAATAACAGTAAATGCACCAGAACGATTGGAAAGTGTTCAAGTACCTAAAAGAGCCAGTTACATTAGAGTCATTATGCTGGAATTGAGTCGTATAGCTTCTCATTTATTATGGCTTGGGCCCTTTATGGCGGATATCGGCGCACAGACTCCCTTTTTCTATATTTTCAGAGAAAGGGAATTGTTATATGATCTATTCGAAGCTGCTACGGGTATGCGAATGATGCATAATTATTTCCGTATTGGGGGGGTTGCTGCTGATCTGCCTTATGGCTGGATAGATAAATGTTTGGATTTCTGTGATTATTCTTTAACAGGAATTGCTGAATATCAAAAACTTATTACACGGAATCCCATTTTTTTGGAACGAGTTGAAGGAGTGGGCATTATTGGTGGAGAAGAAGCAATAAATTGGGGTTTATCAGGGCCGATGTTACGTGCTTCTGGAATACAATGGGATCTTCGTAAAGTTGATAGTTATGAGTGTTACAATAAATTCGATTGGGAAGTCCAATGGCAAAAAGAAGGAGATTCACTAGCTCGTTATTTAGTCCGAATCGGTGAAATGAAGGAATCTATAAAAATTATTCAACAGGCTCTAGAAGGAATTCCTGGGGGACCCTATGAAAATTTAGAAGTCCGGCGCTTTGATAGAGCAAAAAATGCCGAATGGACTAATTTTGAATATAGATTTATTACTAAAAAACTTTCACCCAATTTTGAATTGTCGAAACAAGAACTTTATGTAAGAGTAGAAGCCCCAAAAGGAGAATTAGGAATTTATTTGATAGGAGATAGTAGTGTTTTCCCCTGGAGATGGAAAATTCGCCCACCTGGTTTTGTCAATTTTCAAATTCTCCCTCAATTAGTTAAAAGAATGAAATTGGCCGATATCATGACGATACTAGGCAGTATAGATATCATTATGGGAGAAGTTGATCGTTGAAATGATAATTGATACGACAGAAGTAGAAGTACAAGCTATCCATTCTTTTTCTAGATTGGAATCCTTAAAAGAAGTTTATGGACTCATATGGATCTTTGTTCCCATTTTAACCCTTCTATTAGGAATCACAATAGGGGTCCTAGTAATTGTGTGGTTAGAAAGAGAAATATCCGCAGCAATACAACAACGTATTGGGCCTGAATATGCCGGTCCGTTGGGGATTCTTCAAGCTCTAGCAGATGGGACCAAATTACTTTTTAAAGAGGACCTACTTCCATCTAGAGGAGATATTCGTTTGTTTAGCGTGGGACCGTCTATAGCGGTCATATCAGTTCTACTAAGTTATTTAGTAATTCCTTTTGGATATCGCCTTATTTTAGCCGATCTCAGTATAGGTGTTTTTTTATGGATCTCCATTTCAAGTATTGCTCCTATTGGACTTCTTATGTCAGGATATGGATCGAACAATAAATATTCCTTTTTAGGTGGTCTACGGGCTGCTGCTCAATCTATTAGTTATGAAATACCATTAACTCTATGTGTATTATCAATATCTCTACGTGTGATTCGTTGGAACATGATTATTTTCCTTTCTCTCTAGAAATAAAGTAAGGAGGTTGAATATATTGAATGGATATTTTCATTTTTTATTCATCATTAGGGTTGATGAGTTAAACTAGATAGTTATATGAGTAAAATCAAACTGCTTAGAAATTTGCAGTAAGAAGAGAAAATCTCATTTCCTATGTACAAGAATATAAACATAAGCAGTATATAAACTGTTTACCCCAAGATTAAGATTCTTTGACTAATTCTCATATCTTGAAGCGGGTACAAAAGATCAACGTATGGGGGTTCTACTACTTTTTTATATGTATTACCATACGGGGGATCAATCAAAAATCAGTGAACAGTTAGGAACACCAAGGTACAAAAAAGATTAGTAATGGAGATAATATAAGGTATCAAAAAACGGTATTTTTATATAAAACTTTGGATAAAACGAATCATAATGGGGACTTTAAGTTGGTAGAAATGACCAAGCAGCACTTCCCCACGATTCCGATCTAGAGTATGCTCCTATTCACTGATTAAAGAAATGACTATCAAAAACGAATTAATCCTTTATTTTTTTTTTCAGAGTACCCCCCCTCTTAGAAAGAAGAACAGGAACAAAAGAAATAGAATTCCAAAATAGAATGAGAAAAATGAATAAATAATAATGCAAAAGATCTTTATTTATTATTTTCCCCATCCATATCTATACATAATATATAGAATTCTTATCATGAATTTTGAATTAATACCCAATTCTTTCTTTATAGAACATATTTATTGATATAACGAGTATTTTATTAAAAGATTAAGTTATTACCAAACAAAGAGAAATTAAAATTGTAATGGATAAGATCAATTCGGAAGCACCTTTTCTATTTGAGCAGACGGAATTTCATTGGTCTAATTTTTGGCTTCCCGATGTATATTTACCATCCAAATAAGGATGGAGATAATATCGAGCAAGTCCTTACATTTATTTGTGGCCATAGAGGAGCCGTATGAAGCCGAGGTCTCATGTACGGTTTTGAAATAGCGATGCGAGCAGTGATGTTATTATCGACTATGATTATCTAACAGTTTAAGTACAGTTGATATAGTTGAGGCGCAGTCAAAATATGGATTTTTGGGGTGGAATCTGTGGCGTCAGCCTATTGGGTTTGTTGTTTTTCTAATTTCTTCTCTAGCAGAATGTGAAAGATTACCCTTCGATTTACCAGAAGCAGAGGAAGAATTAGTAGCAGGTTATCAAACAGAATATTCAGGTATCAAATACGCTTTATTTTACCTTGCTTCTTACCTAAATTTATTAGTTTCTTCATTATTTATAACAGTTCTTTACTTAGGTGGGTGGAATTTCTCTATTCCGTATATATCTATTCCTGAACTTTTCGGAATAAATCAAATGGATGGAGTCTTTGGAACGACAATTGGGATATTTATTACATTAGCTAAAGCTTATTTGTTTCTGTTCATTCCTATCGCAGCAAGATGGACTTTACCTAGAATGAGAATGGACCAGTTATTAAATCTTGGATGGAAATTTCTTTTACCTATTTCCCTGGGTAATCTATTATTGACAACTTCTTCTCAACTTGTTTCACTATAAATACTATAAAATAATAGAATAAGATAACGATATTCTAGATTCATAATCGATCTCAAACAAGAGAAAGAAACATCAATTTATTCACGGAGATCCACAATATGTTCCCTATGGTAACCGGGTTCATAAATTATGGTCAACAAACAATACGAGCAGCAAGGTACATTGGTCAAAGTTTCATAATTACCTTATCCCATACAAATCGCTTACCTGTAACTATTCAATATCCTTATGAAAAATCGATCACATCAGAACGTTTCCGTGGTCGAATCCACTTTGAATTTGATAAATGTATTGCTTGTGAAGTATGTGTTCGTGTATGTCCCATAGATCTACCCGTTGTTGATTGGAAATTTGAAAAAAATATTAAAAAGAAACAATTGCTTAATTATAGTATTGATTTTGGGGTCTGTATATTTTGTGGTAACTGTGTCGAGTATTGTCCAACAAACTGTTTATCAATGACTGAAGAATATGAACTTTCTACTTATGATCGTCACGAATTGAATTATAATCAAATTGCTTTGGGTCGGTTACCAATGCCAGTAATTGGAGATTACACAATTCAAACAGTTATGAATTCGACTCAAATCAAAAGAGACAAGGATAACCTCCTTGATTCAAGAACGGTTACTGATTACTAAGATTTCCTTTTGATATAAAGGATCCAAGCCCCCTTTTTTTGTTGGTCAGAAATTACAAATAATAACTATTGATTGTTGAGAATCACTCTTTGTTTTAAACTGAGAATATGGTTTAGTGATGATTTTCAAATAGAAAATTCCAACTATTCTTTTCTTTTTTCTTTTAGATAAAAATAGAAAATAGATAAAAAGGAAAGTAGGATTGGCCAATAACTTTAATAACTTTATCTATATCTACATTAATCCATATTAAGATTGAATTCAATTAGGAACTCATCATATACAAGAAAAAAAAAATAAAGGTAACACCCTTTTCTTTCCTGGACTATTTAGTAAGGTCATGAAATATTTCGACTTATTTATCTGTTATACATAATGGATTTACCTGGACCAATACACGATATACTTGTAGTATTTCTGGGATTAGTTCTTATATTAGGAGGTCTAGGAGTAGTATTATTTACCAATCCAATTTATTCTGCCTTTTCATTGGGATTGGTTCTTGTTTGTATATCCTTATTCTATATTCTATCAAACTCCTATTTTGTAGCTGCCGCACAGCTCCTTATTTATGTAGGAGCCATAAATGTCTTAATCATATTTGCTGTTATGTTCATGAATGGTTCAGAATATTCGAACGATTCCTATTTTTGGACTGTTGGGGATGGAGTCACTTCACTGGTTTGTATAAGTATTCTTTTTTCACTAATTACTACTATCTTAGATACGTCATGGTACGGAATTATTTGGACTACAAGATCAAATCAGATTATAGAACAGGACCTTATTAGTAACGTTCAACAAATTGGAATTCATTTATCAACCGATTTTTATCTTCCATTTGAACTCATTTCTATAATTCTTTTAGTTTCTTTGATAGGTGCAATTACTATGGCTCGTCAATAAGAAATCCTTAGAATTAATACAATTATTAGAAATTCGAAATCCAATGAAAAAGGAAAAGTTTTTCATTTAATCTACTGCTGATACCCTCTTTTTTCTGTAATTACTCGATTATGGTCAATCAAATCGGTTGAATTGTTGTTCATATTGAAATGAATCGAGATTCATGAGGAGTTAGCCAATGATGTTTGAACATATACTTTTTTTGAGCGTCTACTTATTTTCTATCGGTATCTATGGATTGATCACAAGTCGAAACATGGTTAGAGCACTTATGTGTCTTGAGCTTATACTAAATTCGGTTAATATAAATCTCGTAACATTTTCTAATATATTTGATAGTCGCCAATTAAAAGGAGACATTTTCTCAATCTTTGTTATAGCCATTGCGGCTGCGGAAGCAGCTATTGGGCTAGCTATTGTTTCGTCGATTTATCGTAACAGAAAATCAACTCGTATCAATCAATCAAATTTGTTGAATAATTAGTCATAACTATCATATAAATATAAATAAAGACATAAATAATATAATAAAATAATATAAAGAAAATATAGATATAAATTATTTCATTTTTTATTCTTTATTTTTATAGTAATATGTATAGTAATATATTTTTATATTACTATTGAAATATTGATGATCTGTTGGCCAATGTCAATGTGAAGTCATATGTGTGACTTGTATAATCATGGTTGTTGAAACGGAAATCAAAGTCTCTTGGTCCTTTCTCATGAACAGATTTAGAAATATATTGATTTTTAACATTAGATTTTTTTGATAAACCATTGATTCGTCTGGTGTCTACAATACAATATAAATATATAATTCATTTCCTCCTGATTTTACTTTACCAGATCGAAAATTTTTTATGTTCAAAACTGGAATTTATAGACCCAATGTCACATTCAGTAAAAATTTATGATACATGTATAGGGTGTACTCAATGTGTACGAGCCTGCCCCACAGATGTATTGGAAATGATACCTTGGGACGGATGTAAAGCTAAGCAAATTGCTTCCGCGCCAAGAACCGAGGACTGTGTAGGTTGTAAGAGATGTGAATCCGCCTGTCCAACAGATTTTTTGAGTGTCCGCGTTTATTTATGGCATGAAACAACTCGCAGCATGGGTCTATCTTATTGATACGTTATAAAAAACTCCACTTGAATCATTTGATTCCTTTTTACCGACAAAAACCCGTACTCGAGAAAATATATTATTCCGAGCACGGGTTTTTTGGTCAAAATGCATCTTGTCTTTATCACGAGTTATTTCCCTTGGTTAACACTACTTGTAGTTTTGCCGATATTCGCGGGTTCTTCAATTTTCTTTCTTCCTCATAGGGGGAATAAGGTATTTAGGCAGTATACTATATGTATATGCTTATTAGAGCTCCTTCTAACAACCCATGTGTTCTGTTATCATTTCCAATTGGATGATCCATTGATTCAATTGGAGGAGGATTTTAAATGGATAAATATTTTTGATTTTCACTGGAGACTGGGAATCGATGGACTTTCCATAGGACCTATTTTACTGACAGGATTTATCACTACTTTAGCCACTTTAGCAGCTTGGCCTGTTACTCGAAATTCGCAATTGTTCTATTTCCTGATGTTAGCAATGTACAGTGGTCAAATAGGATTATTTTCTTCTCGAGACCTTTTACTTTTTTTTCTCATGTGGGAGTTAGAATTAATTCCTGTTTACTTACTTTTATCCATGTGGGGAGGAAAGAAACGTTTGTACTCAGCTACAAAGTTTATTTTGTACACTGCAGGGGGTTCCATTTTTCTTTTAATAGGAGTTCTAGGTATGGGTTTATATGGTTCCAATGAACCGATATTGGATTTTGAAAGATTAGCTAATCAGTCATATCCTGTGACATTAGAAATAATATTATATTTGGGCTTCCTTATTGCTTATGCTGTCAAATCGCCGATTATACCCCTACATACATGGCTACCAGATACCCATGGGGAAGCGCATTACAGTACATGTATGCTTCTAGCTGGAATCTTATTAAAAATGGGGGCATATGGATTGATTCGGATCAATATGGAATTATTACCGCACGCCCACTCTATATTTTCTCCCTGGTTGGTGATAATAGGGACAATACAAATAATCTATGCAGCTTCAACCTCTCTTGGTCAACGCAATTTAAAAAAGAGAATAGCCTATTCTTCTGTATCTCACATGGGTTTCATAATTATAGGAATTGGTTCTATAACCGACATGGGACTCAACGGAGCCATTTTACAAATACTCTCTCATGGATTTATTGGTGCTGCACTTTTTTTCTTGGTAGGAACGAGTTGTGATAGAATACGTCTTGTTTATCTCGACGAAATGGGGGGGATATCCATCCCAATGCCAAAAATATTTACCATGTTTAGTAGTTTCTCGATGGCTTCTCTTGCATTGCCAGGAATGAGTGGTTTTGTTGCGGAATTAGTAGTATTTTTTGGAATAATTACCAGTCCAAAATATCTTTTAATGCCCAAAATACTAATTACCTTTGTAATGGCAATTGGAATGATATTAACTCCTATTTATTTATTATCTATGTTACGTCAGATGTTTTATGGATACAAACTATTCAATGTTCCAAACTCCAATTTTGTGGATTCTGGACCACGAGAACTATTTGTTTCAATCTGTATCTTTTTACCCGTAATAGGGATTGGTATTTATCCTGATTTTGTTCTTTCGCTATCAGTTGACAAGGTACAAGCTATCCTATCTAATTATTTTCATAGATAGTTTTCATTAATTAGATAGAAAACAAAGTCTTAGAATTTTGAATTTTAAGATTTTTGAGCTGTACAACACAAAAAAATAAAGTTAATTAGAATTATAAAATTATAATAAGATATATTCCGAGTTTTTGAGAACCATTTGAATCAAGGAATCATTCAAATGGTTCTCAAAAACCTGCGCAAACTTTATATTACGTATAGTACGGGGATCTTATGTATTCCTCATGGAATTTATTCAATTAGATGTTAATGTGAATGAACCATAACTATGTAGACCTATTCCTAATAGATTGATCCCAAAATAGCATATCCAAATTATAAGAAATCCTATAGACGCTACAAGTGACGAATTCGTACCTTGCAAACTTTGATTTGTTCTAGTATGTGAATAAATCGCGAATATGGTCCAAGTAATAAATGCCCAAGTTTCTTTGGGGTCCCAATTCCAATAAGATCCCCATGCCTCGTTAGCCCATACTGCTCCAGAAAGAATACCTATGGTTAAAAAGGTAAACCCTAAACTAATGACACGATAACTCCAATAATCCAAACGCCGAGTTAATTGATATTTGTAATAATTTCGAAATGGAACAAAAGAATGAAAATTAAAAACATTTTTTTTTTTGTTCAAGTATTCGATTTTGTCAAAGAAAAATGACTTAATCTTAATTAAGAAAATTTTTCTTTGACAAAAAATATCGACGTTTTTACGAAATGTAATGACTAGAAAAGCGACTGATAATAACGACCCACATAAAAGAGCTGCATAGCTCAATAACATCATACTTACGTGCATCATTAACCACTGAGATTGTAGAGCAGGTACTAATCTTGACGATTGATGCATTTCACTTGAAAGACCCGATGTGGCGAAACCTTGGGTAAAAATGGCACTTGGGGCGGTTATTGCGCTTAAATCATTTTTATGATTCCATATCTTGGAAATTAGATGAATAATGGAAAAACTCCACGAAAGGAAGATTAAAGACTCGTATAAATTACTTAATGGAAAATGTCTCGAAGAAATCCAACGAGTAACTAATAATCCTGTTATAGAAAAAAAAGTAACTATCATTCCTTTTTCCGACGAATCACGCAACCCTATGATTTCGTGTACTAATAGGGTCATCAAATGAATCGTAATCACAATTGAAATGATCGAAAAAGAGAGATGAGTTAATATATGTTCTAAAGTCACAAATATCATACATAAAAAAGGTCCCATTACAGAATGGAAATCGGGAATTAAATACATTATAGGATCCATTGTATCTTTTTTACAGTATGCCGCCACTCGGACTCGAACCGAGATGCTCTAGCACTGCTTCCTAAGAGCAGCGTGTCTACCGATTTCACCATAGCGGCTTACTTGAAATAATAATAATCAATTCATGTTGAATCGTCTAGATCTAGATTCAAGGATTCAATATAGTTTAGGAAATATTAGAACTGATAAATAAGAGCTCTTTTAAATTCATCTTTGAATTTTCAATAATTTTTACTTAGGTTAGTATCATCGTAGGTTCAGTTTTAAGAATCAACTTTTACGTATTATCTGTATATTAAGTTCTCCCGGAACACTTGTAACTTGAAATACAAATTTTGTTTTCAGTCGAAACAGAAACTAAGAATTGTGAATTGTCCTCTTTTTATATTTTTTATTTATTTTGAATTGAATCCACGAAATCAGATAAATGAAAAACAAATTGTCAAAGAGATTTTTTTTCTAAACGAACAAAAAAAAAAATAAATAGGATTTCATATGTATCACAATTCAATTACAAAATTTAAGTAATTTTTCTAACAATTTTGATACTTTTCTTAGTATCATTAAGTATTAATTAATTAATTTAAATATATTTAAATATGTAATATAAAATTAATATAATACTTTTTGTTGTTTGTTGTATACATAATTTCTAAATAAAATTATGATAATATTTATGAAACCAACTTGGTCTTGAGTTAGGCATATAATAAAACAAAAGAGTTTCAGCATCCATCACAATTTTCTTTTCACAACGGAAAAATAGAATGAACAAAGATTTTTCCATTGTGAAAAGAAAATGAATAGGAAAAAAACATCTCACGAATTAATAAATAGATTCTAATAAAAACTAGAATGAAAAAAAGATAATGATACTTAGAACCGACAGATAGAGAAATTCTTATTCTACATATAATAGCAGCTAGTTCTAACTAATATTGTATTGAATTCAATACATCAATACATTTAGTTAAAGGAAATTATTCATATTCCAAAATTGGAAATTCTTCTAGCCATGGAAATTCCGATTATTCCAAGATTTTCTTATTTGTTTGTCGCACAAAAAAACTTTTTGAATCTCCAGTAGAAACTGACTTTGCTAAAGAAAAAGCTTTTATTGCAGCTAAATATCCTTTTTTCTTCCAAATATTTCTACGAATACGTTTTTTTGATATAGAAGTACGTTTTTTTGGAACTGCCATTCAAAAAAAAAAGAGTTACTAATTTTTATTGTTGTATGTGAAAGACATGTATTGCTCAAAATAGATCGTTCTTTTTAGTCATTTTCTATACTTAACTTAATTTCGTCGATAATAGTTTTTTCATAACATACAATACAAATATATTATTTATATATTTATATATAAATATATGTATAACATGCATGTCACATATATAACAATGTCACATATTAACACACTAGGCAAAAAAATAGAAGAAAGGGGGGGGGGGAAATTCGAAAAGGAATTTTTATGATTATTAGTTTGGAATTGAATAAGCTCATATTGCCGTGTCTATAATTGAAATTAAAATTTAAACTACAATTAGTGGTTAATATGTTAAACAAGACATTCTATTACCTAAGAAGGAGAACCTCAATTTTTAGTTTTTTTTTTCAGTTCTATACGAAATAAAGAGTATTATAATATTTCTGATACTTTCTTATTGGATTGGAATCCAATCAATTAGTTCCGCAATGGGTTAGGTAATTACTACAAATAAAATCACTAGAATAACTAGGTCTTTTTTTTTTAGTTGATTTATTGAGGCATACTATGATTTATATTCTACTGTTTTGGTATGATTGTTTTTACTTACTATACTATAGTATATGATATGATTAGTATATGATATGATTACATATTGCCAGAATAGGATGGTAGTATAGTCGTAGAATGATTCAAAATCTCATATTTCCCATTTTTTTTTATGGAACATACATATAAATATGCATGGATAATACCCTTTCTTCCATTTCCAGTTACTATGTTAATAGGCTTTGGACTTCTGCTTATTCCGACAGCAACAAAAAATATTCGTCGTATGTGGGCTTTTCCGAGTGTTTTGATGCTAAGTATAGCTATGGCATTTTCGGCCAATCTATCCATTCAACAAATAAATGGAAATTTTATCTATCAATATCTATGGTCTTGGACCGTCAATAATGATTTTTCTTTAGAGTTCGGACACTTGATCGATCCACTTACTTCTATTATGTCAATATTAATTACTACTGTTGGAATCATGGTTCTTATTTATAGTGACAATTATATGTCTCACGATCAAGGATATTTGAGATTTTTTGCCTATATGAGTTTTTTCAATAGTTCTATGTTAGGATTAGTTACTAGTTCCAATTTGATACAAATTTATATTTTTTGGGAACTTGTAGGAATGTGTTCCTATTTATTAATAGGTTTTTGGTTCACACGACCGAGTGCGGCAAGTGCTTGCCAAAAAGCTTTTGTAACCAATCGTATAGGGGATTTTGGTTTATTATTAGGAATTTTAGGACTTTATTGGATAACTGGTAGTTTAGAATTTCGGGATTTGTTCGAAATAGTTAATAACTTGGTTCATCATAATGGAGTAAATTCCTTATTTGCTACTCTGTGTGCTTCTTTTTTATTCGTTGGTGCAGTTGCTAAATCCGCACAATTCCCCCTTCACATATGGTTACCTGATGCTATGGAAGGACCCACTCCCATTTCTGCTCTTATACATGCTGCTACTATGGTAGCAGCGGGAATTTTTCTTGTAGCTCGGCTTCTTCCTCTTTTCATAGTTATACCTTCCATAATGAATATCATTTCTTCAATAGGCGTAATAACAGTACTATTAGGAGCTACTTTGGCTCTTGCTCAAAGAGACATTAAAAGAAGTTTAGCTTACTCGACAATGTCTCAATTGGGTTATATTATGTTAGCTCTGGGTATAGGTTCTTATCGAGCCGCTTTATTCCATTTGATCACTCATGCCTATTCGAAAGCTTTATTGTTTTTGGGATCCGGATCAATTATTCATTCAATGGAACCCATTGTTGGATATTCACCAGATAAAAGTCAAAATATGGTTCTTATGGGCGGTTTAACAAAATATGTTCCAATTACAAGAATTACCTTTTTATTAGGTACACTCTCCCTTTGTGGTATTCCGCCTCTTGCTTGTTTTTGGTCCAAAGATGAAATTCTTAATGATAGTTGGTTGTATTCACCAACTTTCGCAATAATAGCTTCCTTTACAGCGGGATTAACCACATTTTATATGTTTCGGATGTATTTACTTACCTTTGATGGACATTTGCGCATTCATTTTCAAAATTACAGTAGCACTAAAAATAGTTCTTTCTATTCAATATCTTTATGGGGAAAAAAAGTGCCAAAAGCAATCAATAGAAA